AAAAAAATGTATTCGAGGGAGAAATGGGAGATATTTTGTTCCACCACAGAGAATTTTTTGATTTTTTCATTTCAAAGAATTTATGGGATACATCAGAGCAATCATTAAATCCTAGAAATGATTGCTAATAGCGGATTCATCCCCTTTAAACGCAGTCATTTGATTTGGTAATAAAAGATAATAAAGAAAATAAAAATAATATAATAAATAGAAAAAAAATGAATGGCCTGATCATGTATCAACGGCCAATCTTTGGTAGAAGAGAAGGTTCCATCGGAACAATTATTTATTTCTCTATTTTAGGATACTCGGTCTATTTTTTTTCAAAAAAAAAAGTGTGGGGCTAAATGACAAAAAGATATTGGAACATAACTTTGGAAGAAATGATGGAAGCAGGAGTTCATTTTGGCCATGGTACTAGGAAATGGAATCCTAGAATGGCACCTTATATATCCGCAAAGCGTAAAGGTATTCATATTACAAATCTTACTAGAACTGCTCGTTTTTTATCAGAAGCTTGTGATTTAGTTTTTGATGCAGCAAGTAGGGGAAAACAATTCTTAATTGTTGGTACAAAAAAGAAAGCAGCTGATTCAGTAGCGCGGGCTGCAATAAAAGCTCGGTCTCATTATGTTAATAAAAAATGGCTCGGCGGTATGTTAACGAATTGGTATACTATAGAAACGAGACTTCATAAGTTCAGGGACTTGAGAACGGAACAAAAGACGGGGAGACTCCACTGTTTTCCAAAAAGAGATGCCGCTATGTTGAAGAGACAATTATCTCACTTGGAAACATATCTGGGCGGCATTAAATATATGACGGGGTTACCCGATATTGTAATAATAGTTGATCAGCAAGAAGAATATACGGCTCTTCGAGAATGTATCACTTTGGGAATTCCAACGATTTGTTTAATCGATACAAATTGTGACCCCGATCTCGCAGATATTTCGATTCCAGCTAATGATGATGCTATAGCTTCAATCCGATTAATTCTTAACAAATTAGTATTTGCAATTTGTGAGGGTCGTTCTAGCTATATACGAAATTCTTGATTAATAATAAGATAAATAACTTATTTGGTTTTTGGTTGGGGGAATTCATAGATTTTTGGAATCAGTTACTATACTATTAATAAATACTATTATTAATACTAAATCGCGCAAAAAAGAAAAAGATAAAAATAATCGGAAATATTATGTGATTAGTCGGTATTCAAAAAATTTAAGTAGACAAGTCAAAAAGGGGATGGTTGAATCAAAATAATTTCTTTTCAAGTTCTATTTCTTTTAGAGGGCAGGGCAATATGAATGTTCTATTATGTTCCATCAACACATTAAAAAGATTATACGATATATCTGCTGTGGAAGTAGGTCAACATTTCTATTGGCAAATAGGGGGTTTCCAAGTGCATGCCCAAGTACTTATTACTTCTTGGGTTGTAATTGCTATCTTATTAGTTTCAGCCATTCTAGTTGTTCGAAATCCGCAAACCATTCCCACTTTCGGTCAGAATTTCTTTGAATATGTCCTTGAATTCATTCGAGACGTGAGCAAAACTCAGATTGGAGAAGAATATGGTCCATGGGTTCCCTTTATTGGAACTATGTTTCTATTTATTTTTGTTTCTAATTGGTCAGGGGCTCTTTTGCCTTGGAAAATAATACAGTTACCTCATGGGGAGTTAGCTGCACCCACAAATGATATAAATACTACCGTTGCATTAGCTTTACTTACGTCAGTAGCATATTTCTATGCGGGTCTTTCAAAAAAAGGATTAGCTTATTTTGGTAAATACATCCAACCAACTCCAATCCTTTTACCGATTAATATCTTAGAAGATTTTACAAAACCCTTATCGCTTAGTTTTCGACTTTTCGGAAATATATTAGCTGATGAATTAGTAGTTGTTGTTCTTGTTTCTTTAGTACCTTTAGTAGTTCCTATACCTGTCATGTTCCTTGGATTATTTACAAGCGGTATTCAAGCTCTTATTTTTGCTACTTTAGCTGCGGCTTATATAGGTGAATCCATGGAAGGCCATCATTGACTAGTTTTCGAAATAATCTTTTTTTTAGTTTAGCCCGTCGCACATACATTGCGGCTCAAGATAATCTACTTGGGGAACATAAATATATAAAATAGAAAGAAATTTGTAAAATAAAAAAAAAAAAAAGAAATTAAAAAAAAAAAGAATAGAGTAGGAGTGAGGGGGGTCGAACTAGGTGTATATAATCTAATCGCTATAAGACAACTCTTTCTTTTTTGGAGGTTTCAAAGAATGATTCTCGAATCCGATTGAATCTAAGACACAAATAATTGGTTTACGGTATGGAAGAAAGACATGTATATGTGATATTAGATATTAACTAGTTATATATGAACTAATTATATATCTAAATTTGCCCTGCTACTGGAAATTGAGATAGGGATTCAAAAAACGAAGCCCTTCCGTTTCATCTGTATAATTGTGAATTGAATATTGAATAATTAAAGAAATTAAATCAAGAAAAAGAAGGAAGAATTCAAAGAATGGTTCAAAATTGAAGTAAGATAAGAACAAAAGTTGTATGGATTCACAAAAACTACGTGGATAGAAACGAAAAAATAAATATCGAAGTAGTTCGGATAGTTCAATAAATATTATTATTTCAATTCGGAATTCGTAATTACTTCGACTGGATAAATCTTAGTAATTGAATAATTAAGTCATAATTTGTTGGTTGATTGTATCATTAACTATTTCTTTTATTTATTTTATTTGGGGTGCGAGGAACTTATCATGAATCCACTGATTTCTGCCGCTTCCGTTATTGCTGCTGGCTTGGCCGTCGGGCTTGCTTCTATTGGACCTGGGGTTGGTCAAGGCACTGCTGCAGGGCAAGCTGTAGAAGGGATTGCGCGACAACCTGAGGCAGAGGGAAAAATACGGGGTACTTTATTGCTTAGTCTGGCTTTTATGGAAGCTTTAACAATTTATGGGCTGGTTGTAGCATTAGCGCTTTTATTTGCGAATCCTTTTGTTTAATCCTAAAAAAAATAGAAAAATAGGAATCGTAGAAAGATAATTAGTCTATCCATAAGAGGAGATGAGATCATATGAAAAATATAACCGATTCTTTCCTTTGCTTGGGTTACTGGCCATTCGCCGGAAGTTTCGGGTTTAATACCGATATTTTAGCAACAAATCCAATAAATCTAAGTGTAGTGCTCGGTGTATTGGTTTTTTTTGGAAAGGGAGTGTGTGCGAGTTGTTTATTTCAAGAATAGGTTGGATCCAACCAACTGCACTTTTTTTTTCGTTATAACTAGGAAAAGGTGTATGATCCCGCGAATTACTTCTGAATAAATTAAGAAATTTGAGAACCATAGCATTTCGTGATTCATTGGTAAATCCACTTTGATTCTCTATCAACCAATAATTTTGGACCATTACCATGGTTAAAGCTATAAGCAGTTTGAAGTCTAGACGCAGTGTAGTATTCTTTCTACCACTATGTTAATACCGAAATGGTTTCAAAAAACAAATCGTTGGAATTTTTTTCGATATAGAACACTCATGTCGATAAAATGGCTTGAATCCTCTTTACGGCGAAAAATTGGAAAAATGGGTATTTTATTTCATCCCATTCCCTTTTTATACAATGCGGAATCGATGACCTATGTACAAATTAATAAGAATTCTTTGGATTTGAAGAAAGAAAAACAATTTTGCTGACAATTATTTGTTTGGTCAGAAGAGTCCTCCGAATATTCTGGTCTTGTATTAGTAATCAATTTCAATATTTTTCAATATTTTTCAATATTTTATTGGAATATAAATAGAGAAGAGAGGATAGGCTCATTACATAAAAAAAAAGATAGGGAAATTTCCAATAAGTAATTGAGTGTGAGAGCCAAATGAATCGAAAGATTCATGTTTGGTTCGGGAAGAGATCACAGACGTTTTGAAATGAATGGAAAGAGAATCTACTTTCATTAAGTGATTTATTAGATAATCGAAAACAGAGAATTTTGAAGACTATTCGAAATTCAGAAGAACTACGGGAAGGGGCCATTGAACAACTGGAAAAAGCCCGGGCCCGCTTAAGGAAAGTCGAAACGGAAGCAGATCGGTTTCGAGTGAATGGCTATTCTGAGATAGAACGGGAAAAATTAAATTTAATTAATTCAATTTATACGACTTTGGAACAATTCGAAAATTACAAAAATGAAACCATTCATTTTGAACAACAAAGGGCGATTAATCAAGTCCGACAGCGGGTTTTCCAACAAGCCTTGCAGGGAGCTCTAGGAACTCTGAATAGTTGCTTGAATAACGAGTTACATTTACGTACCATCGGTGCTAATATTGGTATGTTTGGGGCGATGAAAGAAATAAAATAACTGATTAGTTCTTCTACTATAGTATAGAGTATAGGCATTTTTTTCTTCTAAAAAGGAATTAAATTAAGAAATACTCATGGTAACCATTCGTGCAGATGAAATTAGTAAAATTATCCGTGAACGTATTGAGCAATATAATACCGAAGTAAAGATTGTAAATACTGGTACCGTACTTCAAGTAGGCGACGGCATTGCTCGTATTTATGGTCTTGATGAAGTAATGGCGGGTGAATTAGTGGAATTTGAAGAGGGTACAATAGGTATTGCTTTGAATTTGGAATCAAATAATGTTGGTGTTGTATTAATGGGTGATGGTTTGATGATACAAGAGGGAAGTTCGGTAAAAGCAACAGGAAGAATTGCTCAGATACCAGTAAGTGAGGCTTATTTGGGTCGTGTTATAAATGCCTTGGCTAAACCTATTGACGGTCGGGGAGAAATTTCAGCTTCGGAATCTCGGTTAATCGAATCTCCTGCTCCCGGTATTATTTCGAGACGTTCCGTATATGAGCCTCTTCAAACAGGACTTATTGCTATTGATTCGATGATCCCTATAGGGCGTGGTCAGCGAGAATTAATTATTGGGGACAGACAAACGGGTAAAACAGCAG